GAGTGGTTCAAGGCGTAGCATTGGAACTGCTATGTAGACTTTTGTTTACCGAGGGTTCGAATCCCTCTCTTTCCGTACCTTCACCTAATTCACCAAAGTTACCAACCGCAATGTATCAAATAACAATTGATACCATTATTCCAACAGTAAGACCTTTATTTGATAGAGATTCTTCCTAATTACTGTGGTATGGAAAATGCCGGAAAGAGTGGAAAAGAATGAAAATCTCACTGCTGATCCATTTGTGATACGTGAGTGGGAGAAAAATCCGGATCAAACCCCTTATTTACTTGACTTTGGCGAAAAAGGGGGGGGGGCAAAATTGCCCGAAGCTTTGTTATTTTAGTTAGGTTCAAGTCTGACGAGAATAATATTCTACGACTAGCAACTCATTGATTTTCAAACCGATCCATTTACTATCTATTATTTGATTTACTAATCCTTTATATTGGGATGAGTGAAAAGTCAAATGTTTTGCCAATTCCTCGTGGGGGGATGAATCAATATAATTTTGAATCAAAGCTCTGGATCTTTGTTCATCTCTCGTAGTAATAATATCTCGGGGTTTGCAGCGATAACTTGGGATATTTACTATACGACCATTAACTAAAATATGTCTATGGTTAACTAATTGCCTGGCTCCGGGAATGGTCGAAGCCATACCCAATCGAAAAAGGATGTTATCCAAACGCATCTCAAGTAGTTGTAGTAAAACCTGCCCTGTTGACCCTTTGGCTTTTCCAGCTATACGAACATATCTAAGCAATTGTCGCTCTGTCAGACCATAATGAAAACGCAATTTTTGTTTTTCTTCTAGACGAATACGATATTGAGATCTTTTCCCGGAACGCGATTGGTTTCTAAGATCACTTCCCGGTCTAGGTCTTTTACTAGTTAGTCCCGGTAAAGCTCCCAGACGGCGTATTTTTTTGAAACGAGGCCCTCGGTAACGAGACATAAAGACTCCCCCCCCTTATTTTTTTATTTATTTTATTGAAATTTCATTTTACAGAATAAACCTAAGTCAGACTGAACTAAACGATAAACGAAGATAAATCTACTGAAGTACTACAAAGAAGAATGATGAATTGTATCAATATCCGGATTATTTTGTATATATAGGAAGTTAAGGATCCTTTTCTTGATTTGTTCTGTAGAGATTTCACTGCTCCAATCAGTTTTTTATTCATAGTTGTAAGTTCCCACGACATAATAGATCGGTGACCCGACATTTGTAAAAGAAAAAAGGGAGGAGTCTTTTCAATATTCCTTGATCTCAAGGATACATTATCAATCATGGAAAAAATCGGACAAATAGAGAAAAGCCGGCTATCGGAATCGAACCGATGACCATCGCATTACAAATGCGATGCTCTAACCTCTGAGCTAAGCGGGCTCACATAACAGAAATAGTGCATAGGAATTCGGTAAACTACCGGAATCTTAACTACTTAACTATATAATAATTAATATTAATAGAATGAAGAATCGAATTCTATTCCATTAAAAATGATTAATTAATATCATAAGAATATTCTTATATATTAGAATAGAACTATAACTATATAGAATTTTTATTGAAAATTCGAGTGATTTATATTATCATTCTATTAATTCTTATTATATTTTCTATTATTATTAGATTAGAAATTTTATTATTAGAAATTTCTATTTCTTTGATTTCGAATTTTTTTTCTTTAAATGCAAAATATTACATTTGAAATAATTATATATAACTATATCCATATTAGTTATAGCAGATTCTATTAATTCTAAATTCTATTAGATTAGAGCGGATCGGTCCTAAGGAAAGGATAAGATAAGAATGCAATTCAGATCATAATGAGACATTCCTCTGGTTTCATTCGGAAAGGGAGGAGATAGGACGAAAAAAAAAGAAGAATGAATATCGACCGTTCCAGTATTCCCAATCGCGCGGGAAAAATGAGAGGGAGAGAGACATGTATATGTGGGATATATCCATCCATATTGAATTGCAGATACATCAATGATAGAATCATTTCCGATTGGACCAAATACTGGCCCACCGATAGAGATGAAAGAAGATGGGTAAGAAATAGGAGCAGACACTTTTTCGATATAGGAATCAGTATCTAATGAATTCAAGGGTTCCAACATAAGAGGGGGGATCACAATGAGATCTCGGCCTCATAAGGGGGATATGGCGAAATTGGTAGACGCTACGGACTTGATTGGATTGAGCCTTGGTATGGAAACCTACTAAGTGGTAACTTCCAAATTCAGAGAAACCCTGGAATTAAAAATGGGCAATCCTGAGCCAAATCCTGTGTTCAGAAAACAAGGGTTCAGAAAGCGAGAATCAAAAAAGGATAGGTGCAGAGACTCAATGGAAGCTGTTCTAACAAATGGAGTTGACTGCATTGGTAGAGGAATCGAATCCTTCTATCGAAACTACAGAAAAGATGACCCTGTATACGTACGTATACATACTGAAATATCAAATAATTAATCACGACTC